GCAAATAAAAGCGCTAATGCCACAACCAGTCCGTAAATTGTTAAAGCTTCCATAAAAGCTAGACTAAGCAATAAAGTACCTCGTATTTTACCCTCTGCTTCTGGTTGTCTCGCAATACCCTCTACAGCTTGGCCTGCAGCAGTACCTTGACCAACTCCGGGTCCAATAGAAGCAAGTCCTACAGCCAATCCAGCAGCAATAACGGAAGCGGCAGAAATCAGTGGATTCATGGTAAGTTCCTCGCACAAAAAAAAAAAAAATGGTTAATGATACAATCAACCAATTAATTATTACTTAATTTTATCATTAAGTTTGATCATTAAGATCTATTGGGTCGGAGTAACTAAAAACTAATGATAATATTACTGAATCGTCAGAACTACTTCGATATCTCGTTTTTTGTTTCTACCCATGATGAAGTTTTTGTAAATCCATATACATACGGCTCTAGTTATTGCATTTCTTTCTTTCCAACCATTCTTTCATTCCATCCTTCGTTCTTTACTCTTCTATATCCTTGAGTTCATCTGTTTTTTCATCCAATCCACAATCACAAATGAAACAGAAGAAAGGACTTGACTTATCTTGTAATCCATCTAATCTAAATGCAGTAAACTGCAATCAAATCAATATATGCAATCATCAATATATGCAATCATCAATATATGCAATGGATATCAATATGATCGATATCAACGATATCAATATATCAATATAACGATATCAATATGTATATCAATACATATATATATATTTTTTTTATTTATTTTGCTATATATATTGCTATCTATATATATTGCTATATATATTACATATATATAGCATATAGTTAGATATATATATAGTTAGTTAGTATATAGGTAAGGCATAAGGACTTCTATTTATATATAGATAGGACTATATAACTAGTGAATATCTAATATTACATATACATATTACATATACATTTCTTTCTTCCATAACGTAAACTGGCCACATTTTATATTGAATCGGATTATAGAATCATTCCTCGAAACCCACACAAAAAGCGGCTAGACTTATAGACATTACATACATCTAGTGTGACCTCCCCAACCCATCCCTTTTTTTTTTTTACAATTCCGTAATATCGTTCATCTTCTCTCCTACGACTCTAGGTCATATATTCATACGTATTTATATCTATTATGTTCTCCAACCAAGCAGATTATCTTGAACCATGCATGAATTGGGATAAGCTAAAAAAAAAAGACTATTTCGAAAACTAGTCAATGATGACCCTCCATGGATTCACCTATATAAGCCGCGGCTAACGTTGCAAAAATAAGAGCTTGAATACCACTTGTAAATAATCCAAGAAACATGACAGGTATAGGAACTACTGAAGGGACTAAAGAAACAAGAACAACAACTACTAATTCATCAGCCAATATATTCCCGAAAAGTCGAAAACTAAGAGATAAGGGTTTTGTGAAATCTTCTAGGATGTTAATTGGTAAAAGTATTGGAGTTGGTTTGATGTATTTCTCGAAATAACCCAACCCTTTTTTGGTAAGACCTGCATAAAAATATGCCACTGACGTGGGTAAAGCTAAAGCAACAGTAGTATTTATATCATTCGTGGGCGCAGCTAACTCCCCATGAGGTAACTGTATGATTTTCCAAGGTAAAAGGGCACCTGACCAATTAGAAACAAAAATAAATAGGAACATAGTTCCAATAAAAGGAACCCAAGGTCCATATTCTTCTCCAATCTGGGTTTTGCTCAAGTCTCGAATAAATTCAAGGACATATTCAAAGAAATTCTGACCGTCGGTCGGAATGGTTTGTGGATTCCGAACAGCTATGATGGCTGAACCTAACAAGATAGCAATTACGACCCAAGAAGTGATAAGTACTTGGGCATGGATTTGTAAACCTCCTATTTGCCAATAGAAATGTTGGCCTACTTCTACACCCGATATATCGTATAACCCCTTGAGTGTTTTAATGTAACATGGTATAACATTCATATTGTCCTCTGATAGAAATTGAACTTCAAAAAAGGAATTAGTTTGATTCAACCATTTCTTTCTCAACTCACCAACTTGAATCATTAATCATATATTTAGGATACCAAGAAATCACATAACATCATAATATATATCAATATCCCCAGTTCTTTTTTTTTCTATTTTAAAAAATTCAAAAAAAAGTAACCGATCCAATAAATCTATGGAGTTGCCCAATAATTAACATTAACTAATTTTATTATTCTTAATCTTAATCATAATCAACGATTTCTTATATAGCTAGAACGACCTTCACAAATTGCGGATACTAATTTGTTAAGAATCAATCGAATTGAAGCTATAGCGTCATCGTTGGCTGGAATCGAAATATCTGCAAGATCTGGGTCACAATTTGTATCGATTAAACAAATCGTTGGAATCCCCAAAATGGCACATTCTCGAAGAGCCGTATATTCTTCTTGCTGATCAACGATGATCACAATATCAGGCAATCCCGTCATATATTTGATCCCACCGAGATATGTTTGCAAGGTAGATAATTTTCTCTTCAACATTGCTGCATCTCTTTTGGGGAGACGGTTGAGTTTCCCCATCTTTTCTTCTGCTCTTAAGTCCCTGAACTTATAAAGTCTCGTTTCCGTAGTGGACCAATTCGTTAACATACCACCGAGCCATTTTTGATTAATAAAATGAGACCGAGCCCTTATTGCAGCTGATGCTACTGAATCCGATGCTTTATTTTTGGTACCGACGATTAAGAAGTTTTTTCCCCTACTTGCTGCATCAAAAACTAAATCACAGGCTTCTGATAAAAAACGAGCAGTTCTAGCGAGATTTGTAATATGAATACCTTTACGCTTTGCAGAAATGTAAGGGGCCATTCTAGGATTCCATTTCTTAGTACCATGACCAAAATGAACTCCTGCTTCCATCATCTCTTCCAAATTGATGTTCCAATATCTTCTTGTCATTTTTTCCCACACTTCCTTTTTGTTTTTTCTTTTTCGTATTATTAACAAAGAGACGAGGTACCTTGAAATAAATAATTGTTCCGATGGAACCTTCTACCGGGGATTGACCATTGATACACGGCACAAACCATAATTTTTTTTAATTACTTATTTTATTTATTACCAAATCAATAATCAGACCAGTATAGTTAAAAGATAGTTAAAGTGAAAATGAACCCGCTCTTAGGAATCATTAAATCGCATAAATGATTGTTCTGATGTCTCATGTAAATTTGTCTCATGGAAATTGTTTGTCGCGTAAGAACAAAATAATTCTCTATGGTGTAACAAAATATCTCTCATTTCCAACTCGAATAGATTTTTTCTTTTGATTTCCAAATAAATGTTTTTGTCTTGCCTTGAACGGTGCACAAATTTTTGGAATCCGGTACCAACAGGTATAATCCCCCCCAGAACAACGTTCTCTTTCAGGCCTTTCAACCAATCAATACGACCTCGTAGAGCAGCTTTTGCTAAAACTCGAGCGGTTTCTTGAAAACTTGCTTCGGATATGAAACTTTGAGTATTCAGAGACGCTCTTGTTATTCCCAATGAGATTGCCCGATAACAGATTGATTCGTCCAAAGCGCGCCCTGCTCGTTCCGCTCGCAACAATCCGATTAATTCTCCAGGCGAAAAAACATTAGACATTCCATCTTCTGAAACCAACACTTTTGATGTTACTTGACGTACAATAATCTCTATATGTCTATTATGGATCTGTACCCCCTGGGATCGATAAACCTTTTGGATCTTATTAACCAAAGAGATACGACTTTGGGCTATGGTTAGCTCAGCTCCAATCAAAAACCCCCAGGGGATCCCAAGAATTCTTGGTATACGCTCGTTCCAACCTTCAACTCTCCTTTCGAGGTTCATCGATATTGAATCAATCGAACGCACTTCTAAGATTTGTTCTACTTTTGGAAGACCTTGCGTTATGTCACCAGATCTCGATTTTTCATATATAAATGTAACTAATGTATCTCCTTCGTAAAGGATTTTCCCATAATGACCATGAACAGTTGCTCCAGGAGTAGCCAAATAAGACTTAGCCGATCTTATAACTAAAAAGTCGACATTAACAATTAAAATTTGACCAGATTTTTTTACGTGTGGTTCGTATTTAAATAGACATACATTTTCACAAATAAATTGTCCAAGGCTAATTTTGATCGATGTCTCTTCACAATAATCATGATGGAGAAAGCACCAATTCAAATGGAATGGGTTCAAAACGATGTTACTGCATAGATCGGGATTATAAATCCTCCTATTTTCATCTATTAAACAGTATTTAAGTACTTGAAGTACTTGGAAAATCTGTTTCAAATTGTCAAGTAGCAAATATTTCTTTAACACGATCTGATTATGAGTTATTAAATGGTAAGATGAATAAAAATTCGATATTTTAGGTACAATAGCGCCTAAGGGACCTAAATAATCCCTAATTGGAATTAGGGGATCCGATTCTTTTGTCACATTGTTATATTTCGAACTATTGAATGGACCAATTCGAGAACAATTGGATGATGACAAAATTAGCAAAGATTGGCATTCCTTATTTCGATTCAACAACATACCAATAGTTCCTTGATGTTGGCTAAGTGATTGAATCTTCGCCTTGGAATAAAAAGGATTGATATTGGTGCAATCTAATCCATTATCGGGAATCAATCCGGAACTTGCCCTATCATACCTTTTTCCGGTATACGAAATAGTGGACTTGACTAACTCAATTCTTATGAAATCGCGAATTAGATCATTTGCCCTTACCTCAACAAAGGAAGCATGAACCTCTTCTATAGAACCATTTTGTTCTTGGTCCCAATTCAATACTAAGCAAGTCCGAACTAATTGAATACTTGTGTGATAAATTCCTCGAATTGACTTGCCATTTCCATAAAGGATATAATTGACAACTCTAAATTGGACATTATCCTTTTCCTGCAAGATATCACGAGGGAAAAGTGTTGCTAAATTTATCCCATCGGATATT